ATGATGGGGTTGGCACCTAAAAGGGCATATGACTCGGCCCCAACCCTTTGGTTTGTCAGGCTATTGTTCTCTTGTTCCCTCAAAGTTATGGAGTAAGACAGCGATTTCTCAATAAGATAAATTCTTTTGATTGCATGATGGACTCCCTTGAAAAACATTGGCGCTCGTGTAAACGAGTTGCTCTACCAACTGAGCTATAGCCCTTAGTGTTTGTAATACATATTTTATTCTGTCTATCATTTCTTGTCAAGATGAAGATTTTCGGGATACCTATTCCATGACCCAAGATCATAGATCTTTGATCAGTATTTCGTAAATTGATATTGCTTCTAAATAATATGATCTTTATAATCCATCGAGCGGATAGGTCCCATTTGGTTTTCTTTGTAATGATAAATGACCTACTTAACTCAGCGGTTAGAGTATTGCTTTCATACGGCGGGAGTCATTGGTTCAAATCCAATAGTAGGTAGAACTTATTATATACCATTCCGGTATATAACAAGTTTTTATAACCAAAAAATTTTGAAGTTAATTTTGGCTTTTTCTTATTAAAAATAAGAACGAATTACCCACTATATTTCATTGGTACTTCTTTCTACGATATATTTTCTATTTTTTATCTACTAAAGATCTCTTTTCTGATTGTTGTCGAAAGTTGGCATAAGATTTCCTCCTCTTTTGGAGAGTGTGGGTGGATGGAAATATCCAGTTCGTGTCAAAAAAGATTTGAATATCGGGTCTTTTCCCATAAATTCGGAATCTATTCCGATTCCGAATATATGGATTGTGCTAACGATTCAAAACCTATTTTCGTACTTTTTCTAAAAATCAGTTGAAATAAATTCAGTGGATTTAAAACTTCTTTTTCGGTAAATCAATCCCAAAATGCTTTTTTAGAATGTCTAATATCCGTTTTACATCTTCTATGCGAAAGTGTTCCATTTTCATAAGATCTTCTTCGCTGTTATTCAAAAGATCTAATAATGTATATATATTAGACCTTTTGAGGCAATTATAGACCCTGGGTGGCAATTCTGATTGGTCAATAAAAATTTCTTTCAATGCTATTTTTTTTGTGTTTTTTGCCTGTTTAACCAATTTTTCACGAAGAGTAGAGGGGCGTAAGGGAACCATATGTTGATTGTCCTCTAAATGTAAGTTTTCTTCTTCTGTATGTAAAAAGGGAATAAATAAATCAATCAAATTCCGGGAGGCTTCATAAAGTGCTTCTTTGGGAGTTAAACTTCCATTTGTCCATATTTCAAGAAAGAGTATCTCTTGTTTACCATTTGGAGTTCCAAAAGAATGAATACTATAATTGACATTTCGAACAGGCATGAATACAGCATCTATAGGATAACTTCCATCTTGAAAGTTATTTGGTGTTTTTATAAGATATCCGCGATTCCTCTCGATTTGTAATCCAATACACAACTCAATTGGTTCCGTCAAGCTAGCTATATGCTGTGTATTATCAATGATTTCTACACAAGGCGGTGAGATGATATCTTGAGCGGTTATATATGCGGGGCCCCTGACACAAATGGCCGCGTTACAAGTTCCATATAGATTACTTCTCAATACAATTTCTTTCAAATTCAGTAAAATTTCATGTACTGATTCTTGAATACCCACTATGGTAGAATATTCATGTGGTATTTTCTCAGATTTTGCGCGTGTGATACACGTTCCTTCTATTTCTCCAAGCAAAGCTCGTCGCATCGCAATGCCTATTGTGTCAGCTTGACCTAGCATAAGTGGAGACAGAATAAAGCGTCCATAATAAAGACGTTTACTGTCTGCTCTTGATTCAACACACTTCCACTGTAGTGTCCGAGTACATACTGTTTCTTTATCTCGAAACCTCATAATATTCTTTGATCAGATCATTGAATCATTTCTTTCTCTTGTTTTTCTTGCTCTTGAAATCTCTTCAATTTTTATTTCTACACACGTCTTTTTTTCGGAGGTCTACAGCCATTATGTGGCAAAGGAGTTACATCCCGGACAAAAGTTAATCGTATACCACTGCGGCGAATAGCTCGTAATGCTGCGTCTCTTCCGATACCGGGACCTTTTATCATGACTGCTGCTTGTTTCATCACTACTGTACGAATAGCGTCTTCTGCTGCGGTTTGAGCAGCAAATGGCGTCCCTTTTCGTGGACCCCGGAAGCCGCAATTACCGGCAGAGGACGAAGAAACCACTCGACCCGATACATCTGTAACAGTCACAATGGTATTATTAAAACCTGCTTGAACATGAATAACCCCTTTTGGGATTCTACGTCTACTCTTACGTGAACGAATACGTCGCTTCCTACGTGAAACAAATTTCAGTATAGCTTTTGCCATATTTTATCATCTCATAAATATGAGTCAGAGATAGATGGATATATCCATTTCATGTCAAAAAATATTTGAATATCGGGTCTTTTACCAAGTCTGATTATCCTTGTCTTTGTTTATGTCTTGGGTTGGAACAAATTACTATAATTCGGCCCTGCCGGCGTATTAATCGACATTTTTCGCAAATTTTACGAACAGAGGCTCTTATTTTCATATTTGCCGGCCCTTAACCTTAATTCTGAATCTACTTCTTGGAAGAAAATAAGTTTCTTGAAATTTTTAATCTCGAAGCGTATTGAATGTTGAAGTTGAAAAAATACCTAATTTTTTTAATCGTGATCTTCTTCAACATTGTCGTCAAGATCTTCTTCAACATTGTCGTCAAGATCTTCTTCAACATTGTCGTCAATTAGATCGACTATCCAGCAGTGGCCCGCTACGAACATATTGATCTTAACCGCGACGTGATCGCCTGGCAAGATCCGTATGGAATTACGTTGGAGCCTGTCCGAAAGAGAACCGATAATCTCTTTATTAGATACAAGAACCACAAAATTACCGTCCGGTCCAATGCGGCTGAGGACGTAGCCTGGCAGATACAAAGTCCTATAATCTTCAGGATTCAGCATGGTATTGCCCCCTAAATTCTTTATCTATTTCTTGGAAGAAAATAAGTTTCTTGAAATTTTTCATCTCGAATTGTATTGAATGTTGAAGTTGAACAAATACCTAATTTTTTTAATCGTGATCTTCTTCAACATTGTCGTCAAGTAGAGCCACTATACAGCATTGGCCCCATGAAAAAATATTGATCTTAACCACGACGTGATCGCCTGGCAAGATCCGTATGGAATTACGTTGGAGCCTGTCCGAAACATAACCGAGAAGCTCTCGATTAGCTACCCGAACCAGAAAACGATGGTTGTTTCCAATTTCAATTCTTTTGACGACGTATCCTTCTACATATCGGATCTTAGATGGAGAAATATACGAAGGCGGGGCTCTTCGCGATCGAAAGAAATGAGATTATCGCGTATCCAAAACTAACCAAATTTGCCTGATGTCGAGGCAATCAAGAAAGCCGCATAAGTAAATATATAACCTACAGAAAAGTGGGCCAATCCAACCAATCTTGCTTGGACAATGGATAGGAATTCGTTAAATGTATAAAAAAGGATTACCATATATAACACAAACTTTCTCCGCCTATTCTTTCTAATCGAGCCTCTCGGTCTGTCATTATACCTCGAGAAGTCGAAAGAATTACAATCCCCATCCCGCCTAAAATTCTAGGAATTCGTTGGTAATTAGAATAGATTCGTAGACCGGGTCGACTGATCCGTTTTAAATTTAACATTTTTTTCTTTATATAAGGCCCTTTCCGATTCCGTCTATATCGTAGGGTTAAAACCAAAAAAGATTTGTCGTTTTCTCGATGTTTTCTCACGTTTTCGATAAAACCTTCTCGTAAAAGTATTTTAACAATACTTTCACTGATATTAGTAAATGCTATTCGAACCACTCTTTTTCTATCCATATCAGCATTTCGTATAGAGGTTAGTATGTCAGCAATAGTATCCTTACCCATAATGAATTAAAAGTCTTGGTGCCTCCAAATTTTGATATAATCAACATGTTTTTCTTGTTTTTTTGTTTGTTTATGACTAGGAATTTTTAAAGGTATATGCGTGAGACACAATCTACTAACTGAATCTTAATCTATTTCTTTCAACTTTTTAAGTTAATTTTTCTTTTTTCTTAAAAATAAGAAAGAATTACCCATGAAATATCATGGGTAATTCTTTGCTACGATATATTTTCTATTTTTTTAAACTTCCATCGAAGAGAAGCAACTGAAAGTCGTTCATAAAACTTCTTAGAGAATCTAGAATGAAGTTTTCGTTTTGTACATGCCAGATCATGAATTAGTAATTGCATACAATTTCTAAAAAAATACCCATTATTTCATTCAATCGTTTTAATTTTTGGATAAGATTTGTTTATATATTTTCTGGAAATAGCGAATATTTTTTAGAAAGATATATAAGAAAAATATGCAAAACAAAAAAGAAGAGTCGGTTATCCTCTTCTGCTGATAATTTAGTCGGATCACGCTGTAATTGTTTAAAAATAAAACAATAATATTCTAACATTGGTACGGACCTTTGACCTTGATTTAAGAAGTCTAATTGGTTTTTGTTGGCGAGGAGTTTGCCCTCAATCTTCGCTAAGATTTTTAGACAAAGATTAGCGAAGCCGTGATATGCCGTGATATAGGCATAGGGGTCGGGGCTTGTTCGGATGCTTTCGAGAAAATAACCATTAGAAAAGATGCTAGCCATCGTCTCATATAAGAAAGTTACCTCTCGCTGTTCTCGTTTTAAGGACTGACGGTCTTCCAATAACTCGCCCTGTTCCCAAACCAACCTCCCCCAATCACAAAAGTCTTCGACTTCTTGCTTCAGAAAATGTTTGATAAAGGGATACAATGACTTTAGGAACGCCTTCTCTGAGAAAATCCAATTCTTCTCCAGATTGTTAGCGTTATCCTTAAATTCTTCTACCCCTTCCGCCCCAAACAGCTCGGTGAGTTCTTCATCACCAAGCGGCTTAAGGAGCGTGTACAAGTATCGGCGGACTAAGTCCGCCGACAAAAACCACGGCCGATTTGGATTGACCATATCATTTCCCTCCCCCCTTTTGGGCGTCAAGTTGGTTAATTTTTTAATTGTTTAATTTTTTAATCAAAACGGTCGGTACGTATAACATGAAGTTACGCGAAAGACAAGCTAATCCTCTCCTAGAGAATCAACAAGTCCATACTTTTGTGCCTCTGGTGCTGTCATAAAATGATCTCTGATCATGTCTTTCCGTATAACACATATAGGTTGTCCCGTTCTTTGTTCATAAATATTTTCAACGGCGATACGTATGAGGTTCAGGTCGTCCCCATCTAGGACTAATTCGTGGATTAGGCCTCCCACCTCCTTAATTTCAGGTTGATGGAGCATTATAGTAGAGTGAGGGAATGCTGTGCGTTTGTTATCTGCTCCTCCGGCCAGAATCAAAGCTGCCATTGATATGGCGTCTCCCACGCATAGTGTATTTACATCTGGTAGCACTGCTCGGCTCATATCATGAACCCCCAGTCCATTTACCATTCCTCCACCGGGAGAGTTTATAAATAAAAATTGCTCTTGGGTATTATCGTCGATATTGAGAAAGGCCATAAGACCTATAATATGATTAGCGATCTCGTCAGAAAGGTCGTCGAATAAAAAAAGTGATCTGATTCGATAAAGTCGGTCGTATACCTCAATCCACTCTTCACGCTCCTCCTCCTCCTCCTTATCCTTATCCTTATCCTTATCCTCAGATTCAGATTCAGGCTCAGGATCAGGAATAACAGGAATGATATAAGGTACTTTTGGAACACCAACAGGCATAAAATGAACGAAAAAATCAGAAATTCTATTTACTTTAATGTGGAAACGTTGTTTTATTGTTTTTAAAATATTGTCTTTTATCATATGAAAGGATAATAAAGAAAGACAGAATGAATAAGGTAAAATTCTTATAAATATGCCCTTGTAATGATGAACAAGTATGGGCCCATTCGCTCATAGAAAAGGCATCAACCTTTCCATTGCGTATTGGTACTTATCGAGTATAGAATAAATCTGCTTCTCTTTGTTCCTACTAACGGAATTGTTCCATTATTCCCACTAGAATAAAACAAATATGAATATGAACCCTTGCTCTGAACTAATCCACCGAAGAGGGGGGGCATAACAGAGTCAGAGTATAGTCTTTGCCAATGCAATAAAGTTTCGTAGTGTCTTTTTTTCTTTGCTAAAGGGGTATTTTCATGGGTTTGCCTTGGTATCGTGTTCATACTATCGTATTGAATGATCCCGGCCGGTTGCTTGCTGTTCATATAATGCATACAGCTCTGGTTGCTGGTTGGGCCGGTTCAATGGCTCTGTATGAATTAGCGGTTTTTGATCCTTCTGACCCCGTTCTTGATCCAATGTGGAGACAGGGTATGTTCGTTATACCCTTCATGACTCGTTTAGGAATAATCAATTCATGGGGTGGTTGGGGTATCACAGGAGGGACTATAACATATCCGGGTATTTGGAGTTACGAGGGTGTGGCTGGAGCGCATATTGTGTTTTCTGGCTTGTGCTTTTTAGCAGCTATCTGGCATTGGGTATATTGGGATCTAGAAATATTTACTGATGAACGAACAGGAAAGCCTTCTTTGGATTTGCCCAAGATCTTTGGAATCCATTTATTTCTCGCGGGGGTGGCTTGCTTTGGTTTTGGTGCATTTCATGTAACAGGCTTGTATGGTCCTGGAATCTGGGTGTCCGATCCTTATGGACTAACTGGAAAAGTACAATCTGTAAATCCAGCGTGGGGCGTGCAAGGTTTTGATCCGTTTGTTCCGGGAGGAATAGCCTCTCATCATATTGCGGCTGGGACATTGGGCATATTAGCTGGCCTATTCCATCTTAGCGTCCGACCACCCCAACGCCTATACAAAGGATTGCGTATGGGCAATATTGAAACTGTCCTTGCCAGTAGTATCGCTGCTGTCTTTTTTGCAGCTTTTGTTGTTGCGGGAACTATGTGGTATGGTTCAGCAACTACCCCCATCGAATTATTTGGCCCTACTCGTTATCAATGGGATCAGGGGTATTTTCAGCAAGAGATATATCGAAGAGTTAGTGCCGGGTTAGTCGAAAATCCAAGTTTATCAGAAGCTTGGTCTCAAATTCCTGAAAAATTAGCCTTTTATGATTATATCGGCAATAATCCGGCAAAAGGGGGCTTATTCAGGGCGGGTTCAATGGATAACGGGGATGGAATAGCGGTTGGCTGGTTAGGACATCCTATCTTTAGAGATAAAGAAGGGCATGAACTTTTTGTACGTCGTATGCCCACTTTTTTTGAAACATTTCCGGTCGTTTTGGTAGATGGAGCCGGGATTGTTCGAGCTGATGTTCCTTTTCGAAGGGCAGAATCGAAGTATAGTGTTGAACAAGTAGGTGTAACAGTTGAGTTCTACGGTGGCGAACTCAATGGAGTCAGTTATAATGATCCTGCGACTGTAAAAAAATATGCTAGACGCGCTCAATTGGGT